TTTTTTTTCGATTATAAACGATGGAATCGTCCATTACGATATATAGAAAATGATCAATTAGAAAATGCTTTACGCAATGAAATGTCACAATTTTTTTTTTATACATGTACAAGTGATGGGAAACAAAAAATATCCTTTATGTATCCTCCTAGTTTATCGACATTTTCAGAAATGCTAGAACGAAGAATTTCTTTGTACATAAGAGAAAAAATATATGACGAAAATCTTTCTAATTCTTGGATTTATACCAATGAAAAAAAAAAGTTAAATTTGAATAATGAATTGATAAATCGAATAAAAATTATAGAAAAAAATGAGGGATCTCCTAGTCTGGATAGGCTTGAAAAAAGAACCATATTATGCGATGATGAGAATAAAAAAAAATGCTTGCCAAAAGCATATGATCCTTTTTTCAACGGACCTTGTCGAGGAACACGAAAAAAACTCTATTCACATGCAATCATGAATCATTTAATTACTTATACAAATACAGAAGATTTAGTAGAAATTTTTTGGATAAATAAGATTCATGATCTACTTCTTAATGATTCCTTAGGAATTTACCGTCAATCATTTTTAAAAAAAACGGAAAAGTCCTTCATCTCAATTGATGAATTATCTTCTGAGTGCGGACACATTTTTAATTTTGAAAAATGTCCTTTATTGACAGAAGCAAAAATAATTGATTCAGAAAGTCAAGCAAAATCTTTGCAATTTGTATTCGATGTAATTACAAAAGATCAAAAAACAAAGAAAAAGAAAGATATTGGAATTAAAATAAAAGAAGTCAGTAAAAAGGTGTCTAGATGGTCATACAAATTAACCGAGGATTTGTTGGAAGAAGAGGAAAAAGAAAATGAAGAAGAATTAGAAGAAGAATTAGAAGAAGAAGAGCATGAGATTCATTCAAGAAGAGCCAAACGTGTTGTAATTTATAACGATAATGATCAAAACGATAATGATCAAAATACCAATTCTATTTCTAGTACTAAGAATGCTAGTAACAATGAGAAAAATGATAATAAAACGGAAGAGGAAGAGGAAGAGGAAGAGGTAGCTCTGATACGTTACTCCCAACAATCGTGTTTTCGTCGCAATCTAATCAAAGGATCCATGCGCGCTCAAAGACGTAAAACAGTTATTTGGGACCTCTTTCAAGTAAATGCGCATTCCCCACTTTTTTTGGACCGTATATACAAAACATCTTTTTTTTATTCTTTTCATATTAATGAAATGAAGAATCTTATTTTGAGGAATTGGATGGGTAGAGAACGAGAATCTGAATTTAAAATTTTAGATTCCCATTTTGAAAATGAAGAGACAAAAGAAGAAAAGGATAAAAAAGAACGTATAGAAATATCAGAAGCTTGGGATACCTTTGTATTTATTCAAGCAATAAGAGGTTTAATGTTAGTAATCCAATCTTTTTTTAGAAAATACATTATATTGCCTTCATTTATAATAGCTAAAAATATTTTACGTATGTTATTATTTCAATTCCCCGAGTGGTACGAGGATTTGAAGGAATGGAATAGAGAAATGCATATTAAATGCACCTATAATGGTGTTCAATTATCAGAAACAGAATTTCCCCAAGATTGGTTAACAGACGGCATTCAGATAAAGATTCTATATCCTTTCTGTCTAAAACCTTGGCGAAAAGCTAAGGTACGATCTCATCATAGAGATCGAGGAGATTCAAAATATAAAAACAAAAATTTTTGTTTTTTAACAGTCTGGGGAATGGAAGCAGAACTTCCCTTTGGTTCTCCCCGAAAACGACCTTCTTTTTTTGAACCTATTTATAAAGAACTCAAAAAAAGAAATAGAAGGGTAAAAAATAAGATTTTACAAGTTATAAACTTTTTGAAGGAAAGAATAAAATCCTTTATATTTATAAAAGTTAGAAAAGAAAAAACAAAATGGGTCACTAAAATATTTATAGTTATCAAACTCATAATGAAAAAATTGGAAAAAATAAATCCAATTTTTTTATTTGAGTTGAGGAAAGAAAAAGTATATGAAATGAAGGAAAACGAAAAAGATTTACAAAAAAATAAAAAGATTCTTCGCGAATCATCTGTTCGAATTCGACCAAAAAATTGGTTAAATTATTCACTAATAGAAAGAAGAATGAAAGATCTTTCTGATAAGACAATAAAAATCAGGAATCAAATAGAACGAAACGAAAAAGAAAAAAAAAAAGATATAGTTCTAATTTATGATAATAAAAGGCCGGAATCTTTGAAAATCTTAAAAAGGAAAAATATCCGATTAATGCGTAAATCGCACTACTTTATAAAATCATTCATTGAAAAAATATACATAGATATTTTACTATGTACCATTAGCATTCCTAAGATCAATGCAAAACTTTTCTTTAAATCAAAAAAAAATATCTTTAATAAATCCATTTACAACAATAAAAGAAATAAAGAACAAGAAGGAATTGATGAAACAAATCAAAATACAATTTTGACTATAAAAAAGTTGTTTTCAAATACTTATAGTACTGAGAATAGGAATCCAAATTCCGATACTTATTGGAACTTATCTTCCCTATCTCAAGCATATGTATTTTACAAATTATCACAAACCCAATTACTTAATAAGGATCGCTTGAGACCTGTATTTCAATATAAAGGAAACTCTCCTTTTTTTAAGGAAAAATTAAAAGACTCTTGTATGATAATGATACACGGAATATTTGATTCCAAATCAAGACATAATAAAATTCATTCGTATGTAATGAACGAATGGAAAAACTGGTTAAAAGGTCATTATCAATACGATCCATCTCAAAAAAAATGGTCTCGATTAGTAACTAAAGAATGGCGAAATAGAATCAATCAACGCTGTATGATTCAAAACCAAAACAAGGAATCAATCCAATTGGATTTATATAAAAAACACCAATTCATTCATTCCATGAAAAAAAATAACTATGCAGCGGATTCTTTTATGAGTCAAAAAGAAAAATGGAAAAAAAATCACAGATATGATCTTTTATCATATAAATACATAAGTCCTCCTAATTCATATATTTCTGGATCAACATTAGAATTTGAAATAAACGGGGATCGAGAAATTCCATATCATTTCAATACATCGAAACCCGAATCATTTTATGTATTAGTAAGTATACCTAGTAATAATTATCTAGAAAAAGGATATATTATTGATAGGAATATAAATTTGGATAGAAAATATTTTGATTGTAGAATTCCTCATTTTTGTTTTAGAAAGAATATTGAGATCTGGACCAATGCACATATTGGCATGACGATTCATAAAAATACTAAGACTGAAATTAAAAATTTAAAAAAAATGAAAAAAAAAGATCTTTTTTCTACTACGGTTCGTCAAGACATCAAACCATGCAATCAAAAAAGAAACTTTTTTGATTGCATGGGAATGCATCAAGAGGGGTTCTCTGATACTGCATCAAATCATAATACTATATCCAATCTCGAATCTTGGTTCTTCCCAGAATTTGTGCAACTTTTTAACATATATAAGATTCAACCTTGGATCATTCCAATCAAATCACTCTTTTTTCATTTTAATAAAGATGAAAAAATAAATATAAATACAAAGAAAAATCCTCATGAATCGTCTAATAAAAAAGATCTTGAATTAGTAAATTACAAGCAGGAAGAACAACAGGATCAAGGAAATCTTATATCGAATCTACGAAAACAAGAGAATAAAAAAGCTGTTGAAGAAGATTACGCAAGATTAGACATAGAAATTAAAAAGGGTAGAAAAAAAAAAAAATCTCAATATAAGAGAAAAAAACAAACGGAACTAGATTACTTTTTGAAAAAATATTTCCTTTTTCAATTAAGATGGGCTGATCCCTTGAATCAAAGAATAATGAACAATATTAGGGTATATTGTCTCCTACTTAGACTGATAAACCCAAAGGAAATTGCCATATCCTCGATTCAAAGAGGTGAAATAAATCTAGACGAAATGCTAATTCAAAAGGAGCTAGTTCTTACAGAATTGATAAGAAAGGGAATATTTATTATTGAACCAATTCGTCTATCTATAAGAAGGGACGGAAAATCTATTGTATATCAAACTATGGATATTTCATTGGTTGAGAAGAAGAAGCACCAAACAAATAGAAAATACGCAAAAAAAAGACATATTGAGAAAGAGGGGTTTGAAAAATCCATTCCACGATACAGCCACTTTTTTTTTAGTGAAGACAAAAATCATTATGATTTCCTTATTCCTGAAAATATTCTATCTCCTAGGCATCGGAGAGAATTTCGAATTCTAATTTGTTTCAATTCACGGAATTGGAATGTTTTGGATAGAAATCCAAGATTTTGCAATGAAAAGAAAATAAAAAACTGTGGACAATTTTTGAATCAGAACAAGCATATTAACACCGATGCAAAAAATTTCATTAAATTCAAATTGTTTCTTTGGCCCAAGTATCGATTAGAAGATTTAGCTTGTATGAATCGTTATTGGTTTGATACCAATAACAGCAGTCGTTTCAGTATGTCAAGAATACATATGTATTCACAATTCAGAATGAATTCAATTCAAATGCAAAATTAAAAAATTTTTATTTTTATATTTTTTTTATATTTTCTAGTGGATTTCCTACATATCGTGTGACATATTCTGTAGATGAAAGCCGAAATATATAGACTGTATAACATTAGAATTTCTAACACATGATGCTGATTTCATAGTGTATCCATTTTCACTAGGAGTAGCAGAACCTTTTTAGTTTAAGTAAAACTAAATCGTTCTATTTCGTGAATGCATATATTTATCAGACCCTTTTTATCCAATATCCAAATCCAATTTCGATTTATACTAGATGAAAATAACTGTCATAATAAATCTTATTATTTTTCCTGATCGGTAAAATTCACAGAAAATAAAAATTTTAATTTATTTTATGGTCAAAAATTCATTTATCTCAGTTATTCCACAAGAAGAAAAAGACGAAAATAGTGGGTCTGTTGAATTTCAAGTATTCCATTTCACCAGTAAGATACGGAGACTTACTTCACATTTAGAATTGCACAAAAGAGATTTTTTATCACAAAGGGGTCTGCGAATAATTCTGGGAAAACGTCAACGATTATTGACTTATTTGTCAAAGAAAAATAAAGTGCGTTATAAGAGATTAATGGATCAGTTAGATATTCGGGAACCAAAAACTCGTTAATTTAAATTAAATTTATTATTTGAGTTTATTATTATTTATTATTAGCCTTGTTATTTTTTTTTTTATTAATTATTTATATTATATTTAATTATTTTTATTTTCTAATAATTATAATAATTGATAATAATTATTTAATATTTAATAATATAATAGTTTTATTTTAGATTTATATTATAGTTATTTTTTATATTATTTTTATATTATAGTTATAATATTAGAATATTCTTATTTTAATTTTTTTTTTTTTTTTTTGATAGAATTTACATTTTATATATGACTATATGAATATGAATAGGATTATTTAGAATTACTAGAATTATACTAAATTCAATTTAAATTAGGATAAATTAGGATATATATATATGAAAAATGAAAATATAATATATTTAATATTAAGAAAATAAACATGATTCGTATGTACAACTCATATTTCATGGTTATTCAAACGTAAATCAAAGGATCTTGGCCCTTTCTCATAAACAGATTTTAAAATCTATTGATTCTATAAATTTTTAAAAATCATTGATTCGTCTGGTATCTACAATAGAAAATATATGATTTCCATCATTTTCTAATTAAAATTTTATCAGATCGAAAATCTTTTGTGTTCAAAACTTAAATTTATAGACCCAATGTCGCATTCAGTAAAAATTTATGATACATGTATAGGGTGTACCCAATGTGTACGAGCTTGTCCCACGGATGTATTAGAAATGATACCTTGGGACGGATGTAAAGCTAAGCAAATTGCTTCCGCGCCAAGAACCGAGGATTGTGTAGGTTGTAAGAGATGTGAATCCGCTTGCCCAACGGATTTTTTGAGTGTCCGTGTTTATTTATGGCATGAAACAACTCGCAGCATGGGTCTTTCTTATTGATATGTAACAAAAAACTCCCCTTGAATCATTTGATTCCTCTTTACCGAGAAAACTCCGTACTCGAGAAAAGAAAATAAAAATATATTATTCTTCTCCCGAGCACGGAGTTTTCTGGTCAAAATTTATCTTGTCTTTATCACGAGTTATTTTCCTTGGTTAACAATACTTCTGGTTTTGCCGATATTTGCGGGTTCTTCAATTGTCCTTTTCCTTCATAAAGGAAATAAGGCGTATAGGAGGGATACTATATGTATATGTATCCTGGAGCTCCCTCTAATGACCTATGTATTTTGTTCCAATTGGACGATCCATTAAACCAATTGAAGGAAGATTCTAAATGGATAAATATTTTTTTATTTTCACTGGAGACTGGGAATCGATGGACTTTCCATAGGACCCATTTTACTGACAGGATTTATCACTTGAACCAACAAACATTAGATTTCGAAAAATTAGCTAATCAATCATATCCCACAGCATTGGAAATAATATTCCATTTTGGTTTTCTTATAGCTTATGCTGTCAAATCGCCGATGATACCCCTACATACATGATTACCAGATACCCACGGGGAAGCGCATTACAGTACATGTATGCTTCTAGCTGGAATCTTATTAAAGATGGGAACATATGGATTGATTCGGATCAATATGGAATTGTTAGCTCACGCTCATTCTAAATTCTCTCTCTGGTTGATCATAGTAGGAATAATACAAATCTTTTATGCAGCTTCAACATCTCTTGGTCAACGCAATTTTAAAAAGCATATTGCCTATTCTTACGTATCTCATATGGGTTTCATAATTATAGGAATTGGTTCTATAACTGGCATGGGACTCAATGGAGCCATTTTACAAATACTCTCTCATGGATTGATCGGTGCTGCACTTTTTTCTTAGCAGAAACGAGTTGGGATAGAATACGTTTTGTTTATCTCGACGAGATGGTGGGGAATATCTATCCCAATGGAAAAAATATTGATATTTACCATGTTTAGTAGTTTCTCGATGGCTTCTCTTGTATTACCAGGAATGAGTGGTTTTGTTGCAGAATTCTTAGTCTTTTTTGGAATAATTACTAACCAAAAATATCTTTTCATGCCAAAAATGTTAATTACTTTTGTAATAGCAATTGGAATGATATTAACTCCTATTTTTTTATTGTCTATGCTACGTCATATTTTCTATGAATACAAGCTATTCAATATACCAAACTAGAAATTTTCATATTCTGGACCGCGAAAACTATTTCTTTCGATCTGTATCTTTCTACCTGTAATAGGAATTGAGATTTATCCTGATTTCGTTCTTCCGTTATCGGTTGACAAGGTACAAGTTATATTAGCTAATAATTTTTCTTATTTTTATAGAAATATAGATACTAATTCTTTTTATAGCTTAGAAAATTCTAATTAATTAGAAGGAAAGTCTTATAATTCTTTGACTTTCATCTTTTCACGATTCTTCATTGTACAATGAAAAAAATGAAGAGTGAATTAGAATTGTAATGAAATACATCTAGAGTTTTTGAGAACCATTTGAATAATTCCTCCATTCAAACGGTTTTCAAAAACTCGCACAAATACTCATTGTCTATCAGACGATGTTTTTATGTGTTCTTCATGTAGTTTATTTTATTTTTTATTCAATTAGATATAAATGGGAATGAACCATAACTATGGAACCCGATTCCTAATAGATTGATCCCAAAATAGCATATCCAAATTAGGAGAAATCCTATAGAAGCCACAAATGCCGAATTTGTGCCTTGGTCTTGCAATTTTTTATTTGTTCTAATATGTAAATAGATTGCAAATATGGTCCAAGTAATAAATGCCCAAGTTTCCTTAGGATCCCAATTCCAATAAGAACCCCATGCTTCATTAGCCCATACTGCTCCAGAAAGAATGCCTATGGTTAAAAAGGTAAACCCTAAACTAATGACACGATAACTCCAATAATCCAAACGCTGAATTAATTGATATTTGTAAAAATTTCGAAATGAGAGAAAAGAAGTCTTTTTAAATACACTTTCTTTTTCGTTCAAATATTCTATCGTACCAACAAAGAAAAATGACTTCCTTAAGCTTATAAAATTCTTGTTAAAAAAAAAATCGATATTTTTTCGAAATGTAATCACTATAAGAGCAACTGATAATAATGATCCGCATAAAAGAACTGCATAGCTCAATAGCATCATACTGACATGCATCATTAACCAGTGAGACTGTAGAGCAGGTACTAATATTGCGGATTGATGCATTTCAACTGAAAGACCTGACGTGGCAAAACCTTGGGTAAAAATGACACTTGGTGCAGTTATTGTGCTTAAATAATTTTTATGATTCCCAAGATATGGAATCATATGAATAATAGATAAATTCCACGAAAGGAAGATTAATGATTCATATAAATTACTTAAGGGAAAATGTCCTGAAGAAATCCAACGAATAACTAAAAACCCTGTTATAGAGAAAAAAGTAGCTATCATCCCCTTTTCTGACGAATTACGCAATCCTTCTATTTCATAGACTAATAAGTTCATCAAATGAATCATAATCACAATTGAGATGATCGAAAAGGAAATATGAGTTAATATATGTTCTAAGGTCACAAATATCATAAACATAAAAAAGGGTCCCTATTAAATAATAAATAATTGAAATTGGAGATTAAAATAAATATAAAAAAAAAAAAAAATACAATACAATATACATTAATAATACATTAGTAAATGTCAATTATTTGTCTTCCAAGTCAAAAATAGAAAATTTGAAGTTCTTTGAGACATATCAATTAAGATTTTTAAAAACGTTTTTTTGTCCCAATAAAAAACTTTTTGACTGTCCGGTAGAAACAGATTTAGCTAAAGAAAAAGCTTTTACTGCCGCTAAAGAGCCTTTTTTTTTCCAAGGATTTCTACGAATATGCTTTTTTGACATAGAAGTACGTTTTTTTGGAACTGCCATTCAAAGATAGGTGACTCATTTTTATCGTTGTATGTGAAAGACATATATTGTTCAAAATGGATTACTCTTTATTAGTCATTACCTATAGCGATTCCATCAATATCAATAATATGAGAGCATAACTTTGCAAAATAAATAAATAAAAAACGAATTAAAATTCAATATCAATATTCTTTAATATTTAATAAAAAATAAATATAAAATATCTATAAATTTTATAATCTTACATAAATACAATCTAATGTTAAGGGAAAATATAATTATTTTTAATAATTATATTAAATAATAATATATAATTTTATGCCGCCACTCGGACTCGAACCGAGATGCTCTAGCACTGCTTCCTAAGAGCAGCGTGTCTACCAATTTCACCATGGCGGCTTATCTGAAAGAATAATAATAAATTCATGTTGAATTGTCTCTATTCAATAGAGTTTAGGAAACAATGAAGCAAAATGCATTTCCATTCATATGGAAATGTTCAAGTTCAATATCAAGGATATTCAGTTAGTATTTTCGTAAGTTCAGTTTTCATAATAAACTTTTCCATTTATGTATTATAAACTATAACTATAATAGAAACCTAGCTTTTTTTATTTTATTTTTATTTTATTATTGTTTTATAATTATTATAATAATTATTATAATTATATATAATTATAAATAATTATAATTATAAATTAATATTTATTATTATATTCTATTATTCTATATCTATATTATATATATATTATACATTTTATTTAATTATATATTTTATTTAATTAATTATTTAATTAATTATAAATTATATTTATTATATTTAATTATATAAATTATATTATATAAGATATATATATAATATAAGAATTAAGAATATTTATAATATAAGAATTAAGAATATTAAGAATATTTTGTATAATATTTTTATTGATTATTTAATCTTTATATTATTGATATTGAATTCGTGAGAAGGTTTTTTCTTTCCTATTAATTGTACTTTTCAAAATATAAAAGCATAATTAGGATAAGACAACGAAAAATGTTAATATTTAATTATACTAAGATACTAAGATGTTAGGTGTCTAAATTCGAAAAAATATCGATTTTTTTTTTAACAAGAATTTTATAAGCTTAAGGAAGTCATTTTTCTTTGTTGGTACGATAGAATATTTGAACGAAAAAGAAAGTGTATTTAAAAAGACTTCTTTTCTCTCATTTCGAAATTTTTACAAATATCAATTAATTCAGCGTTTGGATTATTGGAGTTATCGTGTCATTAGTTTAGGGTTTACCTTTTTAACCATAGGCATTCTTTCTGGAGCAGTATGGGCTAATGAAGCATGGGGTTCTTATTGGAATTGGGATCCTAAGGAAACTTGGGCATTTATTACTTGGACCATATTTGCAATCTATTTACATATTAGAACAAATAAAAAATTGCAAGACCAAGGCACAAATTCGGCATTTGTGGCTTCTATAGGATTTCTCCTAATTTGGATATGCTATTTTGGGATCAATCTATTAGGAATCGGGTTCCATAGTTATGGTTCATTCCCATTTATATCTAATTGAATAAAAAATAAAATAAACTACATGAAGAACACATAAAAACATCGTCTGATAGACAATGAGTATTTGTGCGAGTTTTTGAAAACCGTTTGAATGGAGGAATTATTCAAATGGTTCTCAAAAACTCTAGATGTATTTCATTACAATTCTAATTCACTCTTCATTTTTTTCATTGTACAATGAAGAATCGTGAAAAGATGAAAGTCAAAGAATTATAAGACTTTCCTTCTAATTAATTAGAATTTTCTAAGCTATAAAAAGAATTAGTATCTATATTTCTATAAAAATAAGAAAAATTATTAGCTAATATAACTTGTACCTTGTCAACCGATAACGGAAGAACGAAATCAGGATAAATCTCAATTCCTATTACAGGTAGAAAGATACAGATCGAAAGAAATAGTTTTCGCGGTCCAGAATATGAAAATTTCTAGTTTGGTATATTGAATAGCTTGTATTCATAGAAAATATGACGTAGCATAGACAATAAAAAAATAGGAGTTAATATCATTCCAATTGCTATTACAAAAGTAATTAACATTTTTGGCATGAAAAGATATTTTTGGTTAGTAATTATTCCAAAAAAGACTAAGAATTCTGCAACAAAACCACTCATTCCTGGTAATACAAGAGAAGCCATCGAGAAACTACTAAACATGGTAAATATCAATATTTTTTCCATTGGGATAGATATTCCCCACCATCTCGTCGAGATAAACAAAACGTATTCTATCCCAACTCGTTTCTGCTAAGAAAAAAGTGCAGCACCGATCAATCCATGAGAGAGTATTTGTAAAATGGCTCCATTGAGTCCCATGCCAGTTATAGAACCAATTCCTATAATTATGAAACCCATATGAGATACGTAAGAATAGGCAATATGCTTTTTAAAATTGCGTTGACCAAGAGATGTTGAAGCTGCATAAAAGATTTGTATTATTCCTACTATGATCAACCAGAGAGAGAATTTAGAATGAGCGTGAGCTAACAATTCCATATTGATCCGAATCAATCCATATGTTCCCATCTTTAATAAGATTCCAGCTAGAAGCATACATGTACTGTAATGCGCTTCCCCGTGGGTATCTGGTAATCATGTATGTAGGGGTATCATCGGCGATTTGACAGCATAAGCTATAAGAAAACCAAAATGGAATATTATTTCCAATGCTGTGGGATATGATTGATTAGCTAATTTTTCGAAATCTAATGTTTGTTGGTTCAAGTGATAAATCCTGTCAGTAAAATGGGTCCTATGGAAAGTCCATCGATTCCCAGTCTCCAGTGAAAATAAAAAAATATTTATCCATTTAGAATCTTCCTTCAATTGGTTTAATGGATCGTCCAATTGGAACAAAATACATAGGTCATTAGAGGGAGCTCCAGGATACATATACATATAGTATCCCTCCTATACGCCTTATTTCCTTTATGAAGGAAAAGGACAATTGAAGAACCCGCAAATATCGGCAAAACCAGAAGTATTGTTAACCAAGGAAAATAACTCGTGATAAAGACAAGATAAATTTTGACCAGAAAACTCCGTGCTCGGGAGAAGAATAATATATTTTTATTTTCTTTTCTCGAGTACGGAGTTTTCTCGGTAAAGAGGAATCAAATGATTCAAGGGGAGTTTTTTGTTACATATCAATAAGAAAGACCCATGCTGCGAGTTGTTTCATGCCATAAATAAACACGGACACTCAAAAAATCCGTTGGGCAAGCGGATTCACATCTCTTACAACCTACACAATCCTCGGTTCTTGGCGCGGAAGCAATTTGCTTAGCTTTACATCCGTCCCAAGGTATCATTTCTAATACATCCGTGGGACAAGCTCGTACACATTGGGTACACCCTATACATGTATCATAAATTTTTACTGAATGCGACATTGGGTCTATAAATTTAAGTTTTGAACACAAAAGATTTTCGATCTGATAAAATTTTAATTAGAAAATGATGGAAATCATATATTTTCTATTGTAGATACCAGACGAATCAATGATTTTTAAAAATTTATAGAATCAATAGATTTTAAAATCTGTTTATGAGAAAGGGCCAAGATCCTTTGATTTACGTTTGAATAACCATGAAATATGAGTTGTACATACGAATCATGTTTATTTTCTTAATATTAAATATATTATATTTTCATTTTTCATATATATATATCCTAATTTATCCTAATTTAAATTGAATTTAGTATAATTCTAGTAATTCTAAATAATCCTATTCATATTCATATAGTCATATATAAAATGTAAATTCTATCAAAAAAAAAAAAAAAAAATTAAAATAAGAATATTCTAATATTATAACTATAATATAAAAATAATATAAAAAATAACTATAATATAAATCTAAAATAAAACTATTATATTATTAAATATTAAATAATTATTATCAATTATTATAATTATTAGAAAATAAAAATAATTAAATATAATATAAATAATTAATAAAAAAAAAAATAACAAGGCTAATAATAAATAATAATAAACTCAAATAATAAATTTAATTTAAATTAACGAGTTTTTGGTTCCCGAATATCTAACTGATCCATTAATCTCTTATAACGCACTTTATTTTTCTTTGACAAATAAGTCAATAATCGTTGACGTTTTCCCAGAATTATTCGCAGACCCCTTTGTGATAAAAAATCTCTTTTGTGCAATTCTAAATGTGAAGTAAGTCTCCGTATCTTACTGGTGAAATGGAATACTTGAAATTCAACAGACCCACTATTTTCGTCTTTTTCTTCTTGTGGAATAACTGAGATAAATGAATTTTTGACCATAAAATAAATTAAAATTTTTATTTTCTGTGAATTTTACCGATCAGGAAAAATAATAAGATTTATTATGACAGTTATTTTCATCTAGTATAAATCGAAATTGGATTTGGATATTGGATAAAAAGGGTCTGATAAATATATGCATTCACGAAATAGAACGATTTAGTTTTACTTAAACTAAAAAGGTTCTGCTACTCCTAGTGAAAATGGATACACTATGAAATCAGCATCATGTGTTAGAAATTCTAATGTTATACAGTCTATATATTTCGGCTTTCATCTACAGAATATGTCACACGATATGTAGGAAATCCACTAGAAAATATAAAAAAAATATAAAAATAAAAATTTTTTAATTTTGCATTTGAATTGAATTCATTCTGAATTGTGAATACATATGTATTCTTGACATACTGAAACGACTGCTGTTATTGGTATCAAACCAATAACGATTCATACAAGCTAAATCTTCTAATCGATACTTGGGCCAAAGAAACAATTTGAATTTAATGAAATTTTTTGCATCGGTGTTAATATGCTTGTTCTGATTCAAAAATTGTCCACAGTTTTTTATTTTCTTTTCATTGCAAAATCTTGGATTTCTATCCAAAACATTCCAATTCCGTGAATTGAAACAAATTAGAATTCGAAATTCTCTCCGATGCCTAGGAGATAGAATATTTTCAGGAATAAGGAAATCATAATGATTTTTGTCTTCACTAAAAAAAAAGTGGCTGTATCGTGGAATGGATTTTTCAAACCCCTCTTTCTCAATATGTCTTTTTTTTGCGTATTTTCTATTTGTTTGGTGCTTCTTCTTCTCAACCAATGAAATATCCATAGTTTGATATACAATAGATTTTCCGTCCCTTCTTATAGATAGACGAATTGGTTCAATAATAAATATTCCCTTTCTTATCAATTCTGTAAGAACTAGCTCCTTTTGAATTAGCATTTCGTCTAGATTTATTTCACCTCTTTGAATCGAGGATATGGCAATTTCCTTTGGGTTTATCAGTCTAAGTAGGAGACAATATACCCTAATATTGTTCATTATTCTTTGATTCAAGGGATCAGCCCATCTTAATTGAAAAAGGAAATATTTTTTCAAAAAGTAATCTAGTTCCGTTTGTTTTTTTCTCTTATATTGAGATTTTTTTTTTTTTCTACCCTTTTTAATTTCTATGTCTAATCTTGCGTAATCTTCTTCAACAGCTTTTTTATTCTCTTGTTTTCGTAGATTCGATATAAGATTTCCTTGATCCTGTTGTTCTTCCTGCTTGTAATTTACTAATTCAAGATCTTTTTTATTAGACGATTCATGAGGATTTTTCTTTGTATTTATATTTATTTTTTCATCTTTATTAAAATGAAAAAAGAGTGATTTGATTGGAATGATCCAAGGTTGAATCTTATATATGTTAAAAAGTTGCACAAATTCTGGGAAGAACCAAGATTCGAGATTGGATATAGTATTATGATTTGATGCAGTATCAGAGAACCCCTCTTGATGCATTCCCATGCAATCAAAAAAGTTTCTTTTTTGATTGCATGGTTTGATGTCTTGACGAACCGTAGTAGAAAAAAGATCTTTTTTTTTCATTTTTTTTAAATTTTTAATTTCAGTCTTAGTATTTTTATGAATCGTCATGCCAATATGTGCATTGGTCCAGATCTCAATATTCTTTCTAAAACAAAAATGAGGAATTCTACAATCAAAATATTTTCTATCCAAATTTATATTCCTATCAATAATATATCCTTTTTCTAGATAATTATTACTAGGTATACTTACTAATACATAAAATGATTCGGGTTTCGATGTATTGAAATGATATGGAATTTCTCGATCCCCGTTTATTTCAAATTCTAATGTTGATCCAGAAATATATGAATTAGGAGGACTTATGTATTTATATGATAAAAGATCATATCTGTGATTTTTTTTCCATTTTTCTTTTTGACTCATAAAAGAATCCGCTGCATAGTTATTTTTTTTCATGGAATGAATGAATTGGTGTTTTTTATATAAATCCAATTGGATTGATTCCTTGTTTTGGTTTTGAATCATACAGCGTTGATTGATTCTATTTCGCCATTCTTTAGTTACTAATCGAGACCATTTTTTTTGAGATGGATCGTATTGATAATGACCTTTTAACCAGTTTTTCCATTCGTTCATTACATACGAATGAATTTTATTATGTCTTGATTTGGAATCAAATATTCCGTGTATCATTATCATACAAGAGTCTTTTAATTTTTCCTTAAAAAAAGGAGAGTTTCCTTTATATTGAAATACAGGTCTCAAGCGATCCTTATTAAGTAATTGGGTTTGTGATAATTTGTAAAATACATATGCTTGAGATAGGGAAGATAAGTTCCAATAAGTATCGGAATTTGGATTCCTATTCTCAGTACTATAAGTATTTGAAAACAACTTTTTTATAGTCAAAATTGTATTTTGATTTGTTTCATCAATTCCTTCTTGTTCTTTATTTCTTTTATTGTTGTAAATGGATTTATTAAAGATATTTTTTTTTGATTTAAAGAAAAGTTTTGCATTGATCTTAGGAATGCTAATGGTACATAGTAAAATATCTATGTATATTTTTTCAATGAATGATTTTATAAAGTAGTGCGATTTACGCATTAATCGGATATTTTTCCTTTTTAAGATTTTCAAAGATTCCGGCCTTTTATTATCATAAATTAGAACTATATCTTTTTTTTTTTCTTTTTCGTTTCGTTCTATTTGATTCCTGATTTTTATTGTCTTATCAGAAAGATCTTTCATTCTTCTTTCTATTAGTGAATAATTTAACCAATTTTTTGGTCGAATTCGAACAGATGATTCGCGAAGAATCTTTTTATTTTTTTGTAAATCTTTTTCGTTTTCCTTCATTTCATATACTTTTTCTTTCCTCAACTCAAATAAAAAAATTGGATTTATTTTTTCCAATTTTTTCATTATGAGTTTGATAACTATAAATATTTTAGTGACCCATTTTGTTTTTTCTTTTCTAACTTTTATAAATATAAAGGATTTTATTCTTTCCTTCAAAAAGTTTATAACTTGTAAAATCTTATTTTTTACCCTTCTATTTCTTTTTTTGAGTTCTTTATAAATAGGTTCAAAAAAAGAAGGTCGTTTTCGGGGAGAACCAAAGGGAAGTTCTGCTTCCATTCCCCAGACTGTTAAAAAACAAAAATTTTTGTTTTTATATTTTGAATCTCCTCGATCTCTATGATGAGATCGTACCTTAGCTTTTCGCCAAGGTTTTAGACAGAAAGGATATAGAATCTTTATCTGAATGCCGTCTGTTAACCAATCTTGGGGAAATTCTGTTTCTGATAATTGAACACCATTATAGGTGCATTTAATATGCATTTCTCTATTCCATTCCTTCAAATCCTCGTACCACTCGGGGAATTGAAATAATAACATACGTAAAATATTTTTAGCTATTATAAATGAAGGCAATATAATGTATTTTCTAAAAAAAGATTGGATTACTAACATTAAACCTCTTATTGCTTGAATAAATACAAAGGTATCCCAAGCTTCTGATATTTCTATACGTTCTTTTTTATCCTTTTCTTCTTTTGTCTCTTCATTTTCAAAATGGGAATCTAAAATTTTAAATTCAGATTCTCGTTCTCTACCCATCCAATTCCTCAAAATAAGATTCTTCATTTCATTAATATGAAAAGAATAAAAAAAAGATGTTTTGTATATACGGTCCAAAAAAAGTGGGGAATGCGCATTTACTTGAAAGAGGTCCCAAATAACTGTTTTACGTCTTTGAGCGCGCATGGATCCTTTGATTAGATTGCGACGAAAACACGATTGTTGGGAGTAACGTATCAGAGCTACCTCTTCCTCTTCCTCTTCCTCTTCCGTTTTATTATCATTTTTCTCATTGTTACTAGCATTCTTAGTACTAGAAATAGAATTGGTATTTTGATCATTATCGTTTTGATCATTATCGTTATAAATTACAACACGTTTGGCTCTTCTTGAATGAATCTCATGCTCTTCTTCTTCTAATTCTTCTTCTAATTCTTCTTCATTTTCTTTTTCCTCTTCTTCCAACAAATCCTCGGT